GAACCGTTTCTGTAGGTTGAGCACCTTTCTCAAGGAAATATAGAATAGCAGTAACATTTAAATCTATTTGATTCTTTATCGGATCATAAAAACCAACTTTCCGAAGATCTCTTCCTTCTCTTCGGGACCGAACATCAATTGCAACGATTCGATAGACGGCTCAGTGGGATAGATGTAGATGAATAACCCCCCTAGAAACGTATAGGAAGTTTTCTCCTCGTACGGCTCGCGAAAAAATGATTCTAAGTTCTATTTATGTATTTATGTATAGAATTACATACAATCACAAATGGGTCTATAAAATGGTTAGATGAATTAGATTATGGTTTAAATCCTTCTTTTTTTTTTTATTTTTACTTCCTGAAAAAAAAATCATTTGTACTCATAACTCAAGTTAGATAACTCTAAAATGGCTCAAAGGAAAATTTTTACGCATTTCATTTATTGAGCGGTCTTTAAACCCCCTTTCTTTTTGTTTGTTTCGTTTCAAATCGATTTTAATTTTTATTATGGTCTAGTTATAGAAACAATGGAAAAGGTATTTTCTTGTTTTGGGATCCTTTAATCTTTGTTTTAAATCATTGGGTTTAGACATAACTTCGGTGATTCTTAATCTTTTCAAAATGGCAGCAACATACCCTTTTTTGCGATTGATTTATAGTAAAAGTAAAGAATCATAGAAAAGGTTGATTCTCATGTAATACACTTTGTATGAAAAGAGTTTTTTCAATTCCAAGAATTTTTTATTAGATTAGAAACGTGAAACCCTTTCAATTTCTCTATCGAAGATATACTTACGAAGTTCTTCCAATTTATTGATTGACATTAACCCTAGATCTTTGCCCCTGAGAAATGAATCAATACTTTCGACCCGAGCTCCATCATGGACTATTTACATTACAACCCAACGAGGTTTCTAGTAAAACAGAAGAAATATAAATGATGTCGAGCCAAGAGCACCTTCATCCTTATATAAAATGGTGGATGTAAGTCCACAACGGATCATGTCTTTCAAGCCGCACGTTGCTTTCTACCACATCGTTTCAAACGAAGTTTTACCATAACATTTCTATAATTTGGAACCGGTATGGAATTGATTCAATTATGGAATCGTGAATAATCATTGGTTCATTCGGTACATAGTAATCTATCACCTTTCTTCTAGATAGATGGATAGAAATATTTCTGAAGAAGTTTTAGCACGAATTCAACATAACCCCAATTTTATCGTTATAGTATAAATGCAAGATTTTTTTAATTGTCAAAATCAATTATTAGATTCAATTATTAGATTCTAAAATAGAAATAAAAAAATGAATAACTTAATTCTTTTTGAATATCTACAAATAACTCAAAAATATAGATTCACCAACCGCGCACACCTTTAAACTTTAAAATATAAAAGATTTCATTCATAAAGAATCATGAAAATTAATGAGTTTATAATTAACTTTCCTACTTTGATATTATTATTTGAATAAAGTTTTAGAGTACGAATCAAATTTGATCATCATAAAATATTTCTCTATTTCTTTTGGAATTGAATCACCAATAATTCAAATTTAAAGCCAATAAACGTATCAAACAACAAATCAATAAATAAAATTTGTTGTTTATTTTTATGAAATAAATAAAAAAGACTGATGGTAGGGAAGATTTTAGTCCTTATTCTTTCGATTCTTATTTTATCAAATAGCTAAAAGAATAGTTCCTATCTATATCTATCAGATAGATTGAACGATTGTCACTCTTATAGATATTCTATGTTAGATATTGTTAGATATTGAGATTTTCATTTTCAATTTAAGAAATCACAAAATTCTTGTTTCACAACGAAAAACGACGCTCAATGAAATAGAACAATAACAATATATACATATAGACTATGCATTTCCTCATTTTATATACGGATTTTCCTATTTTGTTTAACTTGATATTCAGTAATCTTTCTATAAGTCTATAAGATTGTCATAAAAGAAATAAAGGAATGAAAGTAAAGTGAATAGAATGAATGAATTCATTTATCTCAATTTTCCCGCTCCTTCCATCGATTTCTAATTATTCATTAGAGTCAAACACGAAATACCTAAAGGTTCAAATAAACTAGATCGCGTAATTTGATTGTTTATTAATGAAATTTGGATAGACAAAGATATTGAACTTAATACTTGCCCTTGCTAATTAACTTCGATCTACTCCCCAAGAATGAAAAATCATAATAAATAAAAAAAGGGGGGGATACCCCCCTTTTTTCGGGATGCTGGCTATCTTATATAGGTACAAAGCCGAATAAGTATAGATTAAGCGCTTACTCCCTTTACTTTTTATTATTTTACCCTAACCGAGCCTTAAGAAAGAAGGAGATCCCCTTAATTAAATTCAATTATAGTACCAATAACTCCTGAAATGAAGAGATGCACAAAATGAATTTAAAAAAATAGAAAATAAGATCTAAGAAGGATAGGTTCTTTCGCACAAAATGCATATGCATCATTGAAAATTCAATATCGGATGAACGGTTTTTCGAAGTAAATAACTTTCTTCAATACTCAATAGGAGCAAAGTAAACATATAATCAAAAACAAACCACTCGATTTTTTAATAAAAATCCTTGGATTGTGCTTTATATGCCTATCTTACTTGGATTACAAAGAAATCTCATTTAGGTGTCTCCACATGTCATTTGAACTCGATGCAGTTCGAGTTTGTCAAAAAAAAGATTTATTTAGAGAATAATCAGAAATAGGAATCACATTCTATTCCATATTAGACCTTTAAACATAAACAGAAAATTGTTTACAAGAATCTTATTCTAATCAAATTTAGATTTAGAATGAAATATGATCTGGGACGGAAGGATTCGAACCTCCGAATACCGGGACCAAAACCCGTTGCCTTACCACTTGGCCACGCCCCATTTAAATTTCTATTCGACACTAATAAAGAATAATACTAGTATTAGTTGATCGTCAATTCCGGTCCAAATATAGAATTTAGAGAATATATTCTTGCTAAGATTTTGATACGTATATAGTTAGTTAGTATTAGAATAAAAATATAGAATAAAATTGAATTTATTGATCATTACATATAATTCAATTAAGATATTGTATGAAAGCCGAATTTCTTCTATTCTATTTGAGAATGGGAGGGGTTTTGATTGGGTGAATTCAATGAAAAAGAAGAATTTTGTATACCTTACTTTCTTCATTTTTACTTCATATCAATAACTCAATCAAAATGCAATTATCTCCAAGAACAAAATGTCTGTTATGCTTAATATCTTTAGTTTGATCTGTATTAATTCGGCTCTTTATTCGAGTCATTTTATCTTCGCCAAATTGCCAGAGGCCTATGCTTTTTTGAATCCGATTGTAGATATTATGCCAGTCATCCCTCTGTTTTTTTTTCTCTTAGCCTTTGTTTGGCAAGCTGCTGTAAGTTTTCGCTGAGATCTTTAATATTATCCTAGAAAATTCATGATTTATTTCGAAAATTCTATCAATCAGAGTCTTCGAGAATATCTAATTTTGGGTATGAAATAAAATTTGAGTAATGAAAGACTCTTATGACAAAATAATTTTTATAAATTACAAATTTTTCTATTTCTAGAAAGCGCTTCATTTCATGGTGTCAAAATAGGATATGTGGTATAAAAACAGACGATCTATTCCCCTCTTTCCCAAAAAATGATCTTGGAGATTGTGTAATGCTTACTCTCAAACTTTTCGTTTACACAGTAGTGATATTCTTTGTTTCTCTCTTCATCTTTGGATTCCTATCTAATGATCCAGGGCGTAATCCTGGACGTGAAGAATAAAAAAATTATTTGAAAATTTTGAAAGATAAATCAAATTCAAATAACAAAGTCATCGAGGGAGGCGGAAAGAGAGGGATTCGAACCCTCGGTACAAATAACTCGTACAACGGATTAGCAATCCGCCGCTTTCGTCCACTCAGCCATCTCTCCCAATTCAAAAAAAAAATTTACTATGTTACATTACACATAAAGTAAGGATTAAAAAAGGCTTTCTTTCGATCTTTTTATTAGAAAATAATATATTCTAATATGAAAATAATATATTCTAATATATAGAAGAATATAGATTTAGATGTGTATCACTTTTATCAGCAATTCCATTTAGATAAAATAAAGTAAGAGCTGAAAGGATCTAATATAAAGAAAACTAAAAAAAGACTTATTGTTTTCATTTTGATCGAAGGTCCCTTTTTCTTTTACTCCCACGGCCGGGCTGGCTAGCTCAACACCTAGCCAGGCCCCTCTTTTTGTTCCAACGGATGATAGATAAAACTATTTATCGAATTTGAAAATAGAAAGACTTGTTAGTAAATTCAAACAACTCGAAAGTCTCATTTATTATTTTATTCTTTTTTTTTACTTTAACTACTTTTTTTATATTTTTTAGAATACAAAATAGAATAAAAAAAAAAAAAGAAACTCTGGACTTTTACACAACGCATTTTTATGTTATGATTTTGGTGCTTTTAGTAAACCGTCTCTATTAAAATTACTCCAAAGGACTTCTTATTTCATTTTGAATTTAGTTATATTATTTAAATCTTCTTTTCCTGCTTTAATCCCACAAACACGAAAAATAAAGTTAACGCTCTAATTTTCATGATTCATTTAGGATCCTATTTTGATTACGCCAAATTACTCTGTTCGACAAAAGATCCATTTGTATACAATAATTAGATTGTAGCGGGTATAGTTTAGTGGTAAAAGTGTGATTCGTTCTATTAATCCCCTTAATAGTTAAGGGGTCTTTCGGTTTAATTTATATTCCGATCAAAAACTTTTTTTTCTTAAAAGGATTAAATCCTTTACCTCTCAATGACTGATTCGAGGAAAAATAGAAATTCTCGTGATTTGTATCCAAAGGTCAATTCGAAATTGAAAAATGGAATTATAAAATTGCGGAACATAATTTGTGAATTGGATTAATACTTCCAATTAAATAATTATGAATAAAGGATCC